TGGAAGATTTTCGTATTTTTATTGAAATATATTAGATCCATAACATCTATGTCAGCTTTTCTGTTTGAATGTATTCAAAGTTATCTGCTTTTTAGATGATCCTTCTCGAGAAAGGAGATTTTAGAAAATCCCCTTAGTCTAGTTACTTCGTTCTCTATTTTTACTTGTAGGATCCTTTAAGGAAAAGATTTTGCTTTCCACCGAGCTGAAACAATATGCTGATGGTTCTAGCAAACTAGAATTCTCGTTTTTTAGCTATTTTGCTTCAATTAATTTTGTATTTTTGAATACAAGAAGATCTAGTTACGATTGGAAATCCACTTTGAAATCTTCATCTATAGATCCTTATACTTTGAAAAATTGGAAGAGTTCAATCCAATTCACAAAATTATGCTTCACGGGTTTATATCCATAATCTAATCTTCTAAATTTTAAAAATTCTATTAGCTTTTGGATACAAATCATGATAATTTTTATTTTTCCTCAAATATTCTATTAAGAGGAAAAGGATGAAACCTTTTTTATAAATAGAAAAAGTTTTTTTATTGGAGTATGAAAAAAAACTGAAGGACCCTTTAACTATTTAGGTTAAAAACTAGAACGAATCACACTTTTACCACTAAACTATACCCGCTATATATTCATTATTGTATATAAATAGATCATTTGTCGAATAAATATGAAAAAAATAGAATCAAGATAACATCAAAATAATGTTCTTTGGCTTTACCAATTGCTTCTTAATAACAGTATTTCCTCCGCTTAATGGATTATAGAATCCATTCTTAATGGGAAATAGAAATTGCTAATTCACTAATCGAATTCATGTGCCCTTTTAACTCAGTGATAGAGTAATGCTACGGTAAGACGTAAGTCATGAATTCAAATAAGAAATTGAATTTCTTGCCTTAAAATTTAAAGGTAATTCGATAATAAAAAAAGTGATAAGTAATAAAATAATATATGAAGACCAGAGTTTTGCTTCTACTTAAATTGGGCTTTTTTTTTTTTTTACGCAATATAATTCCTTTAAATAAAAATGCAAGAAATTCAAAACATTAGATCTCAACGATTTGATAGTATCATAAATGGCTATTCCAGATTTTCACTCGGAGATTTTTTAACCAACAAAATATCATTATCGTCTTCACCCAGTAATAACAAGAGAGCATTGATGTGAGTCGCGGTGGTGCTCTTAATGAATAATTCAGATAATAAAAAATGGTTCTATATAAAGATCTTCATAAATGTCAACCCAAACAGTTTTGTCGGTTTCCGGAGAATTCATAGGTATCTTTGAAATTCCTATAGTCATAAATCAATTGCATCTCTAAATTCTAAATGTCAAATATTGTACTTGATTGAATAGGGAATTTGAAAATCCAAGATCTCTTGTCTTCATTCCTTTTTTTATTTTTATTGTATTTGATACATAGAGTGGAAAGTAAAACAGAATAAATAAAGAAAAAATGGGAACGAAGGAATTTATTATTTGAATGTATCCATTCATTAATTTGGAATAAATCTTCCCATTGCGTATTGGCACTTAGAGGGTATAGAATAGATCTGCTTCTCTTTGTTCTTATGAACAGAGTTCTTCCGTTATTTTCAATGAAATGAAATCAATATTGATTCTTTCTGATACAGAATCTACTGAAAAAAGAGTTTAGCTACACAGTATAGATCCCTCTTATTGAATGTAAAATAATGCGAGAAAATAAAGCGACATAGTCTCTATTTCTCTTTGATAAAGGGGTATTTCCATGGGTTTGCCTTGGTATCGTGTTCATACTGTCGTATTGAATGATCCCGGTCGATTGCTTTCTGTTCATATAATGCACACAGCTCTAGTTGCTGGTTGGGCCGGTTCAATGGCTTTATATGAATTAGCAGTTTTTGATCCTTCTGACCCCATTTTGGATCCAATGTGGAGGCAAGGCATGTTTGTTATACCTTTCATGACTCGTTTAGGAATAACCAATTCGTGGGGCGGTTGGAGTATTTCAGGGGGAAATTTAACAAATCCGGGTATTTGGAGTTATGAAGGTGTTGCAGCGGCACATATAGTGTTTTCTGGTTTGTGCTTCTTGGCAGCTATCTGGCATTGGGTATATTGGGACCTAGAAGTATTCTGTGATGAACGTACAGGAAAACCTTCCTTGGATTTACCCAAGATCTTTGGAATTCATTTATTCCTCTCAGGGGTGGCTTGCTTTGGCTTTGGTGCATTTCATGTAACAGGTTTGTATGGTCCGGGAATATGGGTGTCCGATCCTTATGGACTAACTGGAAAAGTACAAGCTGTAAATCCAGTTTGGGGTGCAGAAGGTTTTGATCCTTTTGCTCCAGGAGGAATAGCCTCTCATCATATTGCAGCGGGTACATTGGGTATATTAGCAGGCTTATTCCATCTGAGTGTCCGCCCACCTCAACGTCTATACAAAGGATTACGTATGGGTAATATTGAAACTGTCCTTTCCAGTAGTATCGCTGCTGTTTTTTTTGCAGCTTTTGTTGTTGCAGGAACTATGTGGTATGGTTCAGCAACTACCCCAATCGAATTATTTGGTCCTACTCGTTATCAATGGGACCAGGGATACTTTCAGCAAGAAATATATCGAAGAGTTAGCGCCGGGCTAGCCGAAAATCTGAGTTTATCGGAATCTTGGTCTAAAATTCCTGAAAAATTAGCTTTTTATGATTACATTGGTAATAATCCGGCAAAAGGGGGGTTATTCAGAGCAGGTTCAATGGACAACGGGGATGGGATAGCTGTTGGATGGTTAGGACACCCTGTCTTTCGAGATAAAGAGGGTCGCGAGCTTTTTGTACGTCGTATGCCTACTTTTTTTGAAACATTTCCGGTAGTTTTGGTAGATGAAGACGGAATTGTGAGAGCTGATGTTCCTTTTAGAAGGGCAGAATCGAAATATAGTGTTGAACAAGTAGGTGTCAGTGTTGAGTTCTATGGTGGTGAACTTAATGGAGTAAGTTATTCAGATCCTACTACCGTGAAAAAATATGCTAGACGTGCCCAATTAGGTGAGATTTTTGAATTAGATCGGGCTACTTTAAAATCCGACGGTGTTTTTCGTAGTAGTCCAAGGGGTTGGTTCACTTTTGGACATGCTACGTTTGCTTTGCTATTCTTTTTCGGACATATTTGGCATGGTGCTAGAACCTTGTTCAGAGATGTTTTTGCTGGTATTGATCCCGATTTGGATGCTCAAGTAGAATTCGGAACATTCCAAAAATTGGGAGATTCAACTACAAAAAGACAAATAGTCTGATAAAACATTATTGTAATATCTTTTGCTTCTCTTTTTTTTTTTTATGAGGTAGAAAAAATATTACCATCTTTTTTTTTTTGATTATTTTTATTTATATGGTAAAAGATATCGATTAAATAGGTGTGAAAGCTATATATAATTGTAAACCACAATCAAATCTATGGAAGCATTGGTTTATACATTCCTTTTAGTCTCGACTTTAGGGATCATTTTTTTTGCTATCTTTTTTCGAGAACCACCTAAGGTTTTAACTAAAATAAAAAAATGAAATGATTTTTTGAAATAATTCAATTTGAAGTAATGAGTCTCCCAATAGGGTAGTCTCATTACTTCAATTAGTCCCCATGTTCTTCAAATGGATCTCTTAGTTGTTGAGAGGGTTGCCCAAAAGCGGTATATAAGGCGTACCCAGTAAAGCTTACAAGTAAACCTGATATAAAGATGGTGACTAGGGTTGCTGTTTCCATTAAAAAAAAATTAAAATATCAGAAAGAATGAATCTTACTAACTCTCTATAAGATCGTTTATTTACAACTACAACAGAATAGTATACAAAGTCAACAGATTTTAACCAATCATCATTAAATAGAATAGGATTTATGGCTACACAAATCATTGAAGATAGTTCTAGATCTGGGCCAAGACGGACTCCTGTAGGAGATTTATTGAAACCTTTGAATTCAGAATATGGTAAAGTAGCCCCGGGTTGGGGTACTACACCACTTATGGGAGTTGCAATGGCATTATTTGCCATATTCTTATCTATTATTTTGGAAATTTATAATTCTTCCATTTTATTGGATGGAATCTCCAGTAATTAGTTTTGTAAGACTTATAAAGTTTTAGTCTTTTCATTAAAGAAAAAATGGCTTAAACTTGATATTTGCATTTCTAACAATTTTGGTAGTTTGATCGTGGAATTAATTTGTTCCGGTATTTATGGAAAATGAGTGTGTGACTTGTTAGAATGGATCTTATGAAAATATTATAGAATAGGTCTGTTATCTCTAAAAAGATGATTCTACCTCGTCAGACATTCATTCTAATATCTGGAGCACGAAATAAATAGAATAGATCAAGAAAAGAAATATTGGAATTATGATTCATACCTACTATTCAGACTTCGTAACTGGACTAAAAAAAAATGGAAATCAATAGAAATATATATATATTTCTTAAATTCAATAAATTCTATTCCTTTTCCTTTAGATTTGTTTTGATCGAAGGACAACTTATATATTTTTTTGAGTCAAGTCATTATATCCATTTTTAAAAAAAGTGATGAATTAGAGGGTTGTTATCTCAAAGAACCTTTTACTTTAGCTTGAGAATAAATCATCGTGGTTCTAGTATGAATCTGAGATTTTAAGTGATTCATCATAGGGTCTCAACAAGAAAATTCCTACCAATTAGTAAAAAAGAAGAAATTTCAATTATGGACAGAAAAAAAAAATCAAAAATCAAAATGTAAAATAGGGGAGAGAAGATTCAAGAAGCCTGTAATGATCAAAAGAAAGAGAGATGAGCTAACTTGATATTTTGTGGCATTATCATCACAAAGATGAAATTCCGGATTTTTATGAGTATGTTAAACTCAATCAAGTGTTTAATGAAGTTTTCACATATATCCGTTGAAAGAAATTTTTGTGTGTTTCGGCTTGAGCCGTATGAAATGAAATTTTCATATACGGTTCTGAGAGGGGGAATATCCTCTCCCTGGGTTACCTATCTCAATAAAGTATATGATTGGTTTGAGGAACGTCTTGAGATTCAGGCGATTGCAGATGATATAACGAGTAAATACGTCCCTCCTCATGTTAACATATTTTATTGTTTGGGGGGGATCACACTTACTTGTTTTCTAGTACAAGTAGCTACAGGTTTTGCTATGACTTTTTATTACCGTCCTACTGTTACAGAAGCTTTTTCCTCTGTTCAATATATAATGACTGAGGTCAACTTTGGCTGGTTAATCCGATCGGTTCATCGATGGTCAGCAAGTATGATGGTTCTAATGATGATCCTACACGTATTTCGTGTGTATCTGACTGGTGGATTTAAAAAACCCCGCGAATTGACTTGGGTTACAGGTGTGGTTTTGGCTGTATTAACAACATCTTTTGGTGTAACTGGTTACTCTTTACCTTGGGACCAAATTGGTTATTGGGCAGTCAAAATTGTGACTGGCGTACCTGAAGCTATTCCTGTAATAGGATCACCTTTAGTCGAGTTACTACGTGGAAGTGCTAGTGTGGGTCAATCTACTTTGACTCGTTTTTATAGTTTACATACTTTTGTATTGCCTCTTCTTACTGCTGTATTTATGTTAATGCACTTTCTAATGATACGTAAGCAAGGTATTTCGGGTCCTTTATAAAGAAAACATATTATAAATATTTGTAATATAGAATATATCATATCGGGGAGGACAATCATATTTTATTGCTAGAAAATATGGATTTTTTAAAAAATTACATATGTTATTTGGATACTTCTCTTCAACTCCGAAGTCTTATATTTTCTATTTGATACGACTCGTTGAAGTGGATTTTACGAACAGAAAATAGATTATGGGAGTGTATGACTTGAACTATTGATTTGGCCATGTAGATATATGATTTTATCTGCCACGTTGTAATTAAAGACCAAATGTGTCTCCGCATCCAGCCAAAACGTAAACTCTCTATGTAGCAGAAGATAGGCCGATTCGTTTAATGAGAATAATTTCTATGATCATACCCAAATAATATCATCCATGAACAGGGTCCGTAAGATCTGGAGAATAGAATAAAATGATATATTATGATTGAATCTTGTATTTATTTCACTTACGGAATTGAATCTATTCTACCTATTTTTTTGATTATAGTGTGAAAATGCATTCATTTCCTTTGCATTGATTTCTATCTATGATACTATCGGAGTGAAAGAAGGGATCTAAGGAAGAACATAGGTGAAACTTTATTAGTAACAAGTTAAATACTTTGTATGGAAAAAAGAAAGATATTTGATCGATAAACACCAATCCAAAGACATAAGACAATCCAAAAAGCACTTGATCATGATCAATTTTTAAGCCTACTTGGATAGTGAGCATTTACTTAATCAAAATCAAAACAAAATAGAATTCGTTGCAATCTCTAGTTGTACCGAAAAATACCATCGGATCAATATTTTCTTATCATAGAGTCATGATTATATATATTAATATATATAATAGACATTTCATATTAATAGACATTTCATATTGGTTTTTTTCTTATTCCGTTGATTCTTGCTCGAGCCGGATGATGAAAAATTATCATGTCCGGTTCCTTCGGGGGATGGATCCATACACAAGAATTCACCTATCCTAATAACAAAGAAACCCGACTTGAATGATCCTGTGTTAAGAGCTAAATTGGCTAAAGGGATGGGACATAATTATTATGGAGAACCCGCGTGGCCCAATGATCTTTTATATATTTTTCCAGTAGTTATTCTGGGTACTATTGCATGTAATGTAGGTTTAGCTGTTCTAGAACCATCAATGATTGGCGAACCGGCGGACCCATTTGCAACTCCTTTGGAAATATTACCTGAATGGTACTTCTTCCCCGTATTTCAAATACTTCGTACAGTACCCAATAAGTTATTGGGTGTTCTTTTAATGGTTTCAGTACCAGCGGGATTATTGACAGTACCCTTCTTAGAGAATGTTAATAAATTCCAAAATCCATTTCGTCGCCCAGTAGCTACAACGATTTTTTTGATTGGCACCACAGTAGCTCTTTGGTTAGGTATTGGAGCCACATTACCTATTGATAAGTCCTTAACTTTAGGTCTTTTTTAAATTGTAAAATATTATGATGTCGATATCTAGGGAATAGTTACTTGAAAGCAAATTTTCCTCAGATATATAAATTATATTTCGTGGAATGGATTATAATATAATTTATGTATCTTATGATCCATTCCACGAAAATAAGTTGGTGCTAAAGAAAAGTGACAAATTATCTTCTTTTTCTAAATTGGAATAGAAAGAAAATTCGATCTAAACAAACATTCGAAAAAAAGTACTTCGTACTATTTCGTACTATAGAAATAAAGAAAATAAATAAATATAGAAATAAAGAAAATAAATAAATATAGAAATAAAGAAAATAAATAAAATCATTTTCTAAGTTTTTGAAATAATATTTTAATTTGAATTGAATCTTCAATCATGTAACATTGTTATATAATAATATCTTGTAAAAAGAAGAAAACAATATTAATAACAACTTATTCCAAAATAGATTAGTTAAGCTTTCAAAATCCAAATTTTTGAATTAATATATAATTGTAATAAATATTGGAAAAACATAAATTGAACTTTTTGTTTTTTGAGTCTAATACAAAAATTGCACGCCTAATCTACAGTAGATTCATTCTGTCGGGGTTAAAACTAAAATCTGGGGATACAGATTACGCGTGCCATATTTTACAACAACCAGTTGCTTTATCAATTCGGTATAATATTTGGTGTATATGAACGTATAAATTTAATATGTAGGAATTTGGAATAAATTATTTGAAGGGGGTTTTTTAATTGTACAGTCGAAGCATCCATTTGTATCCGACGAGGTCCTAAACATGTTACTGCTGCTAATATAAAAAACTGTTCGCCATTAATAAAATTAGTGGATCCAGGGCAATATATAGCTACCTACTATGATAGTGACCGATAAATTTGTCTATTAGTTTGACAATCTATAAGATATATGTTTGAATATTTCTTACAAGGGCTTCAGTTGGTAGAATACCAATTTATCTTTTTAAATTAAGATTGACAATATATAATATAAGATATACGCTATAATAATTTTGACAAGCGTTTCAGAGTTATGTAGAAAATCGTCTTCATCTTTCATAATTCTTACTTTGTGGGACATAACAGAAATTTTTTATAATATTAGAAATATAGAAATTGAGAATTTATTTTTAAATCAACAAAGTATTTTGATTTCTACATTTTTCTTATAAAAGCTGCTATCTAATTATAAATAAAAAAAAAAAAAAATTAGGTGGACCTAACCCATTGAATGATGACTATATTAACTATTATGATATATAAATTTGATAATATATGAAATTGTATAAGCACAAGCGCATTTTTTTCCTTAGACCACGGCAAAGTCAGAATTTTTGATATTGACAATTTTCTATTCTTATTCCTGGCTATTTATTTCATAAGAAGAAATCGTTATTCTTTTCCGCTACATATTCAATTTCAATTCGAAAATCCATTTTCAATATATTTCCTTATCTTCATTTCAAGATCCAATCAATATTGTTTTGTTCTTTCGCGAATACAATAGAGAATGAATACGAGAAAAGGGAGGACTTTTATTTCAAATCTATTATTATTTCTTATTTTATTTAATGGTAAATGGTAGGAAAATACAAAATTTTTGGTTTTTTTTTTTGTTTAACCCATTCAAATAAAAAGAAATATTCTAAAATATGAGTCATAGGACAATTCAGGATTCCATATAGTATAAATAAGGACTAATATCCAATCAAGCTCATGGATTTACTTAGGTTGGTTTGTAGCCTAATAAATAGAAGAAAAGAATTTGTATCTTCGAAACCCAGTGCAAAAGGAGCATTCAAGGAGAAATCGTCCATAGATAATCGATACTATGCTTATGCCTAAAAATATGAGGTGTTCGGAAATGGTTGAAGTAATTGAATAGGAGGATCACTATGACTATAGCCCTTGGTAGATTTGCCAAAGAAGAAAATGATCTATTTGATATTATGGATGACTGGTTACGAAGGGACCGCTTTGTTTTTGTAGGATGGTCTGGCCTATTGCTCTTTCCTTGTGCTTATTTCGCTTTAGGAGGTTGGTTTACAGGCACAACTTTTGTAACTTCATGGTATACTCATGGATTGGCTAGTTCCTATTTGGAAGGTTGTAATTTCTTAACCGCTGCAGTTTCCACCCCTGCAAATAGTCTAGCACATTCTTTGTTGCTGCTATGGGGACCTGAAGCACAAGGAGATTTTACTCGCTGGTGTCAATTAGGCGGTCTGTGGACGTTTGTTGCTCTCCACGGTGCTTTTGCACTAATAGGTTTCATGTTACGCCAATTTGAACTTGCTCGATCTGTTCAATTGCGACCTTATAATGCAATCGCATTCTCTGGTCCAATTGCTGTTTTTGTTTCTGTATTCCTGATTTATCCATTGGGTCAATCTGGTTGGTTCTTTGCACCCAGTTTTGGTGTAGCAGCTATATTTCGATTCATCCTCTTCTTCCAAGGATTTCATAATTGGACATTGAATCCTTTTCATATGATGGGAGTTGCTGGAGTACTGGGTGCGGCTTTGCTATGCGCTATTCATGGTGCTACAGTCGAGAACACTTTATTCGAAGATGGTGATGGTGCAAACACATTTCGGGCTTTTAACCCAACTCAAGCCGAAGAGACTTATTCAATGGTTACTGCTAACCGATTTTGGTCCCAAATCTTTGGGGTTGCTTTTTCCAATAAACGTTGGTTACATTTCTTTATGCTATTTGTACCAGTAACTGGTTTATGGATGAGTGCTATTGGGGTAATCGGTCTTGCTTTGAATTTACGTGCCTATGATTTTGTTTCCCAAGAAATCCGCGCAGCGGAAGATCCTGAATTTGAGACTTTCTACACCAAAAATATTCTTTTAAACGAAGGTATTCGTGC